GTTTACGAAGAAAAACGAATACAAATTCACATTCAGATACATAAGAATTATATAGGAACCAAAATAGTCTTTTATTTTCTTTTGAAAAAACGTAAATTGATTTCTTCGGAGTAATGAGACTATTCCAATTATGATATTCGTGGAGAAAGAATCGCAATAAATGCAAAGATGGAACATCTTGGATCCGGCATTGAAGGATTTGAACCAAGATTTCCAAATGGATAGGATAGGGTATTAGTATATCTGACACATAATTTAAATGTGATAATTTGTCCTCTAAAAAGGAAAATATTGAATGAATAGATCGTAAATTCTGACATTTTGGTATTTCTTTTTCTTCGGGAAAAGATACTAATCGCAGCGAGAATGGAATTTCCACAATGATCGCAAAACCTTCTGATATCATCTGAGAAAAAAAATGAGAATAAAAATAAGTGTTGTGCCCAACGAATCGATTTTGGTTAGAATAATTAACCGAATTAATCAAATAATTCTGTTGATACATTCGAATAATTAAACGTTTCACAAGTACTGAACTAGATTTTTTGTCATAACCAATAATTTCCACGGGTTCGTAAAAAATCGAATCATTTAAACCATGATCATGAGCAAACGCATAAATATACTCCTGAAAAAGAAGCGGATATAGGAAGTGTTGTTGCCGAGATCTATCTTTTTCTAAATATCCTTGTAATTCTTCCATTTACATTTCTACTTGAGCCAGAGGCAGGAGGTTTTTCTTGGTTTATCAAATGATACATACATAGTGCAATATGGTCAGAACAGGGTATTATGTATTGTATTATGTATATACTATAGTAAGAAGTAAGAAAAAGTAAGAAAAAAATATATACCCCGGAAACAAAACAGGGAGTCCAATCAACAGATCTTTTTACCTTCCTTTTCTATCCAATTGGTTTATGTTCGTTATAATTACAACAGGAGAAAAAATCCTTTATTTTTGCAACCCAATTGCTCTTTTGACTTTGGAATAAATTCTCTTTATCAATATACTGTTTCTTCTACACATCCGCCTACAATCCATAATAAAGAATAATTAGGATTCTGAAAAAAAAAAGAAAAAATCAATGGTTCACTCACAGGAGAACCCACTCTTTCCCGCATTAGGCACTAATTCATTTTTAACGTCTAATTAGATCGGGTAATCATTCCAATTAAGAACATAAGCTCGTTGCTTTTTATTTTACCAGAATTGGAGCCATAGAGCTCTATCCATTTATTCACTAGACCCAACTGTATTTGTCCCCTTCCTAAAATAAAAATCTAAAAAAATAATAAATTAATAAAATAAGAAATTAATTTTATTACGACATGCTGTTTTTTCCATTCATTACCCTTGAGGATCAGTCGTGGTCTTATAGACTATACCAATAGTCTGGACGAATTCGTTGCTTCATCCAAATGTGTAAAAGATCATAGTCGCACTTAAAAGCCGAGTACTCTACCGTTGAGTTAGCAACCCGGATAAATAGGATATGTAGATACGATCGAAATACAAAAATCAATTGAATTGCACTACACGACCCTATCAAAACATTGAACTAGCAACACATCGAAAAGAAGGATTTTCTGATCAATTATAAACACAAAATACCAAAACGAGCAGATCGGATTAAAAATATTCCCAATCGAAATGTAAAAATTATGACAGACCACCCATTTTTTATCAAATTCTTTTTGGATTTTACTTAAGAAAATACATCTTGTATAAGAGTAAATGCAGCAAGGCAAACCCATCATTTGAGTGAAGGAAACAAAAAAACCAATATGGGGTGGGGATAAACAGCCCTCCTTATCTACGATCGGATTATATTTGTTTGATACACCATTGTCAATATAAATGCAATGTTGAGAAAATAAATCAAGTAAATAAAATAAAGACTTGTGTTGGATTGGCACAACATAAACATAAATAAGAAATTGAAATGGAAAAAATTAAGGAAAAGGTAAAGAAAAAATTCCCGGTTTATTCAATCAATAAAAGTACGATAAGCAAGCTTAACCCCTTGTTTGTTGTTAAATTCAATTCCCCCACCAAAATATGAATAAAGCAAGAAAAAGGCAAATGGTGTGTAAATATAAATAATTACACAAGGATAGATACTAGTTACCCTTCCCTACTTTATTTTATTTTATTTTATTTAAAAATTTGGTTTTTTACTTTAATTAACTTGAAGTTCTTTCTTTAAAGAATTCTGCCTTCCTTAAAATATCATAAACAGTTCCTGTAGGTTGAGCACCTTTTTCAAAGAAATATAGAATAGCAGGAACGTTTAAATAAGTTTGATTCTTTATCGGATCGTAAAAACCCACTTTTCGAAGATCTCTTCCTTCTCTTCTGGATCGAACATCAATTGCAACGATTCGATAGATGGCTCATTGGGATAGATGTAAATAAACAACGCCCCCCCCTAGAAACGTATAGGAGGTTTTTTCCTCATACGGCTCGAGAAAAATGATTCTAATTTCTGTATATAATAGCAAGTGGATCCATAAAATCATGAATTTTACTATGATTTGAATTTAGTACTTTTTTCTTCTTCCTTACAGAAAAAGGAAGAAATCTCATTCATACTCATAACTCAAGTTGGGTAATTCTGACAAGAAAATCCTTAGACATTTATTGAGCCGTCTCTAAACTCTTTTGTTTGTCTCATTTCGAATCTAGTTTTATTCCTCAGTCTGATCCAATTGTTGAGACAATTGAAAATAGTGTTTCCTTGTTTCGGAATCCTTTATCTTCGCTTTGTGAAATCATTGGGTTTAGACATTACCTCGGGGATCCTTATTCCTTTCAAAATGGCAGCAACATACCTTTTTTTGTTATTTCTTTCTATATAAATAGAATACGAACGATTGATTCCCTTGTGATACACTTTTCATCGAAATAGTTTTACCAATTTCGAAAAATTGGACTTTGCAAACTTGTTCTGAATTTGAACCTTTCATTTCAATTTAGAATTTATATATAGTGAGGATATACTTACAAAGTTGGTCTAACTTATTGATTTTCACTAACCCTAGATTCTTTCCCTTGAAAGAAAAATGAATCAATCTTTTCTTCTCGAGCTTCATAATGTACTATTTACTTATAACCCAACACAAATTAGGTTCCGGGCGGAACAAACTATGTCGAGCCAAGAGCATCTTCATTACTATAGAAGACGGCGGATGTCAAAATCCACAGCCGATCATGTCCTTCAAGTCGCACGTTGCTTTCTACCACATCGTTTCAAACGAAGTTTTACCATAACATTCCTCTAATTGAAATTTCAAAGCGGTATGGAATTGATTCAATATAAAATCATGAATAGTCATTGGTTCAACCGGTATATAATAGTCCATACTTTCTATCTACGAATAAATAAATCTACGAATAAATAAATATTTATCCGGATAAGGGTCAGCAAGGATCGAATTTACTTAATTTAACCCCATATTCTATCATATGAATGAAAATATTTATTTATATTTATAAATAAGACGAATAAACGAGTTTGCTTAAGACTTATTATTTACATCTTCAACAGATTGTTCGAGACGATCAATCATGAAGGATCCAGTTTTCTCGAACAAATAAACTATAAACCTCCAAAAGAGGTTTCTATAGTAGAATACTAATGATTTCCAATCCCGAAATCAAATCAATTAGTAACCAAATAAGCTATTCCAATGACCCGAAAAAGTCGAAATTTTGATAATATAGATTTCTCATACTTCTTCCAGTACCAATCAAAAAAAAAATGAAGTAAAAAAGAATAACAATAATGTAAGGTAAAATTGGGTTCCTTACATTATTGTTATTCTTTCTTTCATCTGAAAGAGAAAATCTGAATCAAGAATCAGAGAAGTATGATCTTTTCGGATCCATCATATACAACTAAGAGTTCTTACCTTAGCCGGGGTAATTCTAATTATAGATATTTTAAAAATCACAGATCCTTTTCACTTAACCGAAAAGCCCTTGTTACTGAAATACAACAATACAACAAAAATACATAATATATATCATATAGGCATAGGCCTTGTTTTTTATACAGATTTTGTTTTACTTCTTCAAGAATTTTTCGATCAATTCTAAAGTCAAGTAGATGGAATATTCGAATTTCTCCCCAATCACTACATTACATTGATTTACAATGGTTCATTTGAACCAGCTAATATCTAAGATACAAAAAAATAAGGTCCAGATCAATCCGTTTTTCCTATTTTTTTTTTCCGCGCAAACCCAACTTTAATTAGAAGTTTTAAGACCAGTGATGAAATTCAAAACTCCCCACTCTTTAATCTCTACATTCTATGTGGAATTGGGCGGGATACCATTTTTTTTTTTCTTTTTATTGACTATGGAGAGGTCTTTCTCTCACATTCTGATTCAGAATGCATCATGTGATAATTCCCATTTCATAAGTATTAGATATGGGACATAAAGTTTCTCTAAGGAACTAACTTCAAAATGAATATGAAATGAATATGAGTAGTACGAGCGGATCCTGAATGTTTATGATATAATAGACCAAAAATCTCTTTTTTGAATGAAAATAAAGATATTGAATTTTACCCACATTTGACACTTGATTCCGTTTGTGAGAAACCAAATGAATTCTCAGATATGATTCTTAGAACCATTCTGAACATTAATAAGAAAAGATTTTTCCCTTTAACAAATTCTTGTTTCATGTGGAATGCAGTGTGATCCCATCTTTCGTTTCATGAAAGACGATCTGGGACGGAAGGATTCGAACCTCCGAATAACGGGACCAAAACCCGCTGCCTTACCGCTTGGCCACGCCCCATTTTGATTTCTATTCGATACTAATCCACACTAATATTGGTATTGGTTATTCGTCAATCTCAACCCAAATACATAAAAACATATGGGATATTTTGTTGCTAGGATTCAAGACATGTAGATATAGAATCAAAAGAATTCATTGATCATTACATAGAATTCAATTAAGATATTGTATGAAAGTTGAATTCCTTATATTCTCATTTTAGAATGATAATGGGGGGAGGGATTTTTTATTTGGGAGAGTCCGAACCGAAGAAAAAGGAGGATTTCTTGATCTGCCTTTTTCATTTTTCCCTTATAAAAATAACTCAAAATTATCTAATCCACAAGAACGAAATGCTTGTTATGCTTAATATCTTTAGTTTAATCGGTATCTGTCTTAATTCTGTCCTTTATTCGAGTAGTTTTTTCTTCGCCAAATTGCCCGAAGCTTATGCCATTTTCAATCCAATCGTAGATGTTATGCCTGTCATACCTGTACTCTTTTTTCTCTTAGCCTTTGTTTGGCAAGCCGCTGTAAGTTTTCGATGAAATCTTTAATACTCTGCTAAATTGATGATGTATTCGATAAAAAAATTCTAAAAATTGATAAGATCAGATAAGTCTTACATTACGAACCCTCGATTCAAAAATAGAAATTCTTGTATATTGAATGAATAACCGCAGCGATGAATTTGGATCAGCCTTTTCCCCGTTCTAACCTTCCAGTGAGTATAGACTATTAGGTACTCCACAATACCTAATTATTGATATGACAAGAAATTTCGGTTAACGAATGAATAAAAATCTTATTACAAATAAATTCGTTAAAATAAAATGACTTTTCAAGAAAAGACTTCATTTTATTTTTCATTTTTTGGGGTGTCAAAACAAATAAAATGGTATATGTGGTAAAAAATAGGTAATCTATTCCCCTTTTTCAAAAAAAAAAATGATCTTGGAGATTGTGTAATGCTTACTCTCAAACTCTTTGTTTACACAGTAGTGATATTCTTTGTTTCCCTTTTTATCTTTGGATTCTTATCTAATGATCCAGGACGCAATCCTGGACGTGAGGAATAAAAAATTTCTAGTTTTTTTGCTTTTTTCAAAATTAATTCTTAATAATCTTATTTGTTTCATACATTTAACTATGATAAAATCAAGTTATGAGAATCTTTTCAAATTCGAAACAAGTGATCAGAGAAAGTGGAAAGAGAGGGATTCGAACCCTCGGTACAAATAATTCGTACAACGGATTAGCAATCCGCCGCTTTAGTCCACTCAGCCATCTCTCCTAATTCCAAATTGAAAATTTGTTATGTGATGTAACACGTGAAATAAAGATTGAGAAAAATCCACCTTCTTTTCTTTATTTTTTTTTTTTTTCATTTTATTTATTTTTATTTAATCTTATTTAACTTTATAATTATTATTTAAATAACTTTATAATTATTATATTATTTAAATAATATAATAATTAATTCTATTATTAAAATAGAATAATGTAATAAAATAAATAATAATAATTAAATAAAATAAAAAGAAAGGTATATATTTATACTATAAATATATTTACTATAAATATATTATAGTATAAAAATATATTATAGTATAAATATATTAAGAAAATATGTATAAGAAAATAAATATAAGAAAAATAAGAAAAAGATAGAAAAAAGCAATTGATCAGGAATTCAATATAGATAATGACTCAAAATGGATCTCCTCAATAGAAAGAATATCTTAGTTCTTTGATTTTATACGAAAGGTTTATTCTCCCGGCCTGATCCGCTTAAGTACTGGCCGGGACATTTATTCTTTTATTCCGTTGTCAAGTAAGGAATAAAAAAACACATATGATAACATATCATATATATATATATATACATTAAACAATATTAAATTAAACAATATTAAATTACATTTAACAATTTAAAATATTCAAAATATTTCTATTCTAACATATTTCTATTCTAATAGAATAGAACTCAATATAACTCATTTACTTCTTCAAGAGACAAAATATGTGTCAACGCTAGAATTTTCACGATTCTGATGCTATCTTGATTTTGTCTCACCCCTTTTTTTGTTCGACAAATGATCCATTCATATACAATAATGAATATGTAGCGGGTATAGTTTAGTGGTAAAAGTGTGATTCGTTCTATTAACAACTTAAATAGTTAAGGGGTCCATCGGTTTTTTTTTTCAAACTCCGATCAAAAACTTTATTTCTTAAAAAGGTTTAATCCTTTTCCTCTCAATAGCATATTTGAGGAAATATATACGTTCTCACGATTTGTATCCAAAGGACAATTAGAAATTGCATCAAAAAATTGGATTATGGATATGGATTCGCGAAGCATAATTTTTTGAATTGGATTAACTATTCCAATTGAATAAGTATAGGTAAAGGGTCTATGGATGAAGATACAAAAGTTTATTTCCAATCGTAACTAGATCTTCCATTTTTGTGTTGTAAAAGGAAATTGAAGCCAAATAGCTAAAAAACGATAGTTTTGGTTTACTAGAACCATCAGCATATTGTTTCAGCTCGGTAGAAACCAAATTCTTTTCCTGAGGATCCTGGGAGTGAAAATAGGGAACGAAGTAACTAGACTAGATAGATTTGGTATAATCTCTCTCCTCTAGAGGGATCATCTAGAAAGCAAGTAGCTTTAGATGCATTCATACAGAAAAGC